TTTTATAATAATTGTACGGCAAGTCCTGGACCGATACACATATATAAATATAAAATTAGAGTTTAACCCTGGGCCACACAATATATCTCTATATACTATATATATATATATATATATATATATATATATATATCGTAAAAAAATAAATACAATTAGAGTTAACCCTGGACCAAATTATTTTATTTTTGTTTGGGATTGACATTTTTTGGTGTGTGTATAATTTATATGTTTAAGAGATAGTTTAAGATAAAATTCTAGCTTTGGGAGTTAGAGATGGTTGTTAACCTCTTTTAATATAGCAGAATTGCTAGAAATTCATTAAATACTATGATGAAAATTTTATAGTATCATATATATATATATATATATATATAATCAAAATATGTAACGGCAATGTGAGGACTCACGTAAAAAAGTGAAAAAAATGCGTATAAATGTGTATTTTGTGCGAATTTATTACGGTAAAAATAGGACCAGCCAATTTTGATTCAAAATTGAAAAATGAACAAAATGAAAAATGCACTACGGCAATTTTCTGAGAGAAATTTGTGCATGTTGTGTGTTTATATATGAGAAAGATTCCGAGTAAGGAAATTTTTCTCTATTGTGTGCGAATACGATGTTTTATGGATGCGTATATATAGATATTTTCGAAAATCTTAAAAAAATTTTTAAGTTTTTAAAGAGTTTTTTTAAAAATTTTGAAAATTAAAAATTAGTAAGTTAGATAAATTTTTGTTTAAAAAAAAATTTTTTTTTTTAAAAAAATTTTTTTAAAAAAAATTTTTTTTTAAAAAAATATTTACGAAAAAAAAAAGTTACTTTTTTTAGTAACCATTAAATAAGGTGATTAACATTTTAGGGCGACAAGGTTTTCAGAACACTTGAATTAGTCTAAGTCTGTGATTTTGTAAAAAAGTGTTTTTTGCTCTATTTTTCGGTGAAAAAAAAGTTTTTTTGAGTGACCATAGTCTGGGGCCATTTACCAAAATTTTTTAATTTTTTTTAACAGGGTTTTTAGAAGAACGAGAAGTGAAATTTTCAGTTTTTCCTAAAAACACCCGCGGCCGAAGAATTCCGGTTAAAAAGTGCTTTTTTTTCGAAATTTTATGTTTACCGAGCATTAAACGAATATAAGAACATCAATGGGGTGGATTAAGGTATTGACTAAGAGGTCCCGCTAAACCGTGATAGAGTTAACCACTGGAACCGAGGCTGTGAAGGTCGTTGGACGAAAAAAAAAAAAAACTACCAGATGCCGGGAGGGCCGAGTTATGCCGAGGTCACGGGTGAGATGTAGCATACCTCATCAATCAGAGGTCTTGGAAAGGTCACCGTATGCGTATCAACAGACGAATGTGCCTGAGATAGGAACCCGAGGTCTTGGAAAGGGCAAGAATAGCGGTAACTTGTGTTTATGAGCCACGAGACTGGTAATGGCGTATCTTACAATGGCGGGTTGCTGATCTCTCGTGAATTGCCGGATAATATAAACCACTATTGGATGATCAAGATGCTTCCGTGATGCGAGAGGCCACGGTTGGATAAAAATAGTCATGAGGTAGAGAGATATGTGTAATATAAGCATATAATGTTACCTGTATTATTAATAATAATATGTAATTAGTGATATGTATGAGGAAAGTATCTAGATGTACGATATACATATGTATTATATAAATACATAGGCTGTTTGCCGTTAAGACAAATTTTTTGAAATTTTAACTTTTTTTAAATTTTTTCTGAAAAGTGTCGACGTGTGTGTTTTTTTTTGTGGCCCTGCTAGGATATAAGAAAAAATTCTTAAATTTTTGGATTTTAACTTGTAAGTCTCGGCGAGCCCTGTAATTTTTTTGTGGCTTAGTCCGGATAAAAAAATTTTTTGACTTTTTTGGCAATGAAATTACGACGTACCTTTTTGTGATTTGTGGCTGTGCCTGGAAAAAAAATAAAAAAAAAAAATTTTTTTTTTGACCAAAAAATGCCGCCCTCGAAAAAATTTTCAGCTCGTGGGCCTGCTCGGGCATAAAAAATTTTTCAATTTTCTATTTTAAGGCGTATCGTCCGGAGGGGCTTAAATTTTTATCGTGGGCCTGCCAGGTCAAAAAATAGCATTGTGGTTTTTTTTGACCTGGTCGGCTATTTGCCTGAAATTTTTATGTTCTAGGGGAAAATCCGACTTTGGTTTACAAGGCCAATGCTTTAAATCTAAGCTACTAGGACATTTATAGTGTTTTGTTCTCAACTAGAGAAATAACGGGTAAAGTTAAAATTGGAATAAAAAAGTAAAGTGCTGTAGCAGTCTGTCCAATGAAGATAAATGGTTGTTCTACTGGTTGGCTTCCAATTCACGTAAGAATTAGGATATTGGTTGTTATGGTTCAAAACATAGTTTGAGAAATTGGTCGGAATTTTATTGTACGTTGTTTTGAGGTGTGTAGTATTGGTAGTAGAAATAGAATTAAGATTGAAAATAGAAGGGCTACGACACCACCAAGTTTGTTTGGAATTGATCGTAAGATAGCGTAGGCAAATAGGAAGTATCATTCTGGTATAATGTGAGGTGGTGTTACAAGTGGGTTAGCTGGCGAGAAGTTTTGTGGGTCAGTAAGCATTGTTGGTAAGAATAGTGAAATTAAAATAAGAGTTGTTATTGTAAAAAGTAGAGCAAGGGTGTCTTTTATAGGAAAATATGGGTGGAATGGTACTTTATCTGTGTTAGATGATAGGCCTGTTGGGTTATTGGATCCTGTTTCATGTAGGAACAAGAGGTGAAGAATTATAGTACCTAAAATTAGAAATGGTGTTAAAAAGTGGAGGGCGAAAAATCGAATTAGTGTCGGGTTATTTACTGAAAACCCGCCTCAGATTCAGTTGACGAGGTTATTTCCGATGTAAGGAATGGCTGATATTATGTTGGTGATTACAGTGGCCCCTCAGAATGATATTTGTCCTCATGGAAGGATATATCCTAGGAATGCGGTAGCTATAGTTAAGAATAGAAGGATAATGCCAGTGTTTCATGTTTCTTTGTATAAGTAGGAGGCATAATAAATTCCCCGTCCGATATGAAGATAAATACAAATAAAAAATATTGAGGCTCCATTAGCGTGAAAGTTTCGGATTAATCACCCGAAGTTTACTTCACGGCAGATATGAGATACTGAGTTGAATGCTAGTTTAATATCAGCTGTATAGTGTATGGCTAAGAATAAGCCTGTAATAATTTGTGTGATTAGTAATAGGCCTAGCAGTGAGCCAAAATTTCAAGCTGTTGAGATATTTGTTGGTGTTGGTAGGTCAATTAGGGAGTGGTTAATAGTTTTTAGGATTGGGTTTAATTTTCGTAGGATGGTCATGTTTTTATAGTTGAATAACAACATCAATTTTTCGTATTGGGGGTTCTAGTTGTCTAGATAAAATTATGTATTTTATTTTTTTATTACTCGGGTGTTTTTTATTTGTTATGGCGGGGGTGTCTAGTAATCCGTCCCCATTTTTTGGGTCATTAGCTTTGGCGGTAGCTTCAATTTTGGGTGCTGGGGTGTTAGCAGAATTTGAAAATATTTTTGTATCGTTGGTCTTATTGTTAGTATATCTTGGTGGTATGTTAGTAGTGTTTGTTTATTCGGTTGCTATGTCGTTTGATGTTTACCCGGAGGGCTGAGGAAATCGGTATGTTCTTTCGTATTTTATTAGTTTGTTGGTATATTTGTTTTGTTTATGGTTGTACTTAGGAGATGGTTGATTTTTTAATGGTGGCTTGTTAAATGAGGTTATGTTAATTAGTGATGTGGAAGTAAGTTTTGGGGGAATTACTTTATTATACTCTTTTGGTGGTATTTGTTTTATTATTTTAGGGGTTAGTTTGTTTTTAACATTGTTTGTAGTGTTAGATCTTGTGTGTGGTTGATGTTTTGGGTCGGTTCGGAGTTAGTAATATAGTTGAATAATTATGGCTAGTATTGATGTAATTACAAATGTTGATAGGTATGTTTTTGTTAGTCCTGTTAATGGGTTAATTAATTTTGATGTTGTTTTATTGATAAAACTGATGTGTTTTGGTCCTATTTTTTCAAGTCATAAAAGGTCTGTTAGTTGGGTTGATAAAATAGCCCCAATGCTGAGAATTTTTTTAGGGGTTCATCGGTGGGTTATCTTAAAGAAGGCTAGTTGGTTAAAAAATGTGTAATGTGCATTTATGTGGTTTAGTTTATAATTTGGTTTATTTGAAATTTCTATAATTAGCAGAGTTCCTGCTAGAATTGTTATTGTTGGGGTTAATTTTATTAGGGTCGGTATTGTTGGCTCAATGTTTGAAGTAACTAGGGCTGTCGTTAAAATTGTTCCATTGATAATGGATAATGTTGTTAGACGAATAATTGGGTTAATTTGATTTGCGGTTTCTTTAAGCATTGTTATTGATTTATTTCGGGTTGTTTTTATGGTGGTGTAAAATATTATTCGTATTGAATAGGCTGATGTGGCTGTTGTTGCCATTATTGTTATAATAATGGTTCAGGTGTTAATTTTAGATGTGCATAGTACTTCAATAATAGAGTCTTTTGAATAGAAGCATGATAGAAATGGCATTCCTATTAGAGTTAAATTGGTAATTAGTAGACATGCAGTTGTAATTGGTATTATATTTTTTATATTCCCCATTTTTCGAATATCTTGTTCATTTTGAAGGTTATGAATAAATGACCCAGCACATAGAAATAGGGCAGCTTTGGTTGCGGCGTGAGTTGAGATGTGTATTAGGGCTAGTTTTGGGTGGTTTAAGCCAATTGCGACTAATATTAAACCTAGTTGACTAAGTGTTGATAAGGCAATAATTTTTTTTATGTCATTTTGTGTTAGGGCTGATATAGATGCATAGAAACTTGTGATAGCTCCAATATATATGCAGGCAGTTAGGGCCTCTTTAGAGTTGCTAATAATTTTATGTATTTGGATTAATAGATAAATGCCGGCTACTACTATTGTGCTTGAGTGAAGTAGGGCCGATACTGGGGTGGGCCCTTCTATTGCGCTTGGTAATCACATGTGTATGAAGAATTGTGCTGATTTTCCAGCGGCAGCCAATACTAGTCCTGTCGCTATTAAGGTTGTTTTAATTTTTGGGTCAATTAGTTGTATTTCTCATGTTGTTTGATTAATAGAAAGGCATGCTAGGATTAAAATAATTCCGATATCCCCAATTCGGTTATAAGCCATTGCTTGTATTGCTGATGAATTTGCATGTGTTCGAACATATCATCAATTAATTAGAAGAAATGATATGATACCAACACCCTCTCAACCGATAAATAGTTGAAATATGCTACCTGATATAATAAGAATAAGTATTGCAATTAGGAATGTTGTTAGGTATTTTTTGAATATTTTTACTTCAGTGTCCTCTTTTATGTATCATGTTGAAAATTGTATAATTGACCATGTTACAAAGAGGGCAATCGTTAGAAAGAGGTTTGAATTCATGTTTATTGTGGTTGTTATATGGATATCTATTGTTGAGGTTTGCAGTACTGAAAAATTGGCTGAAGTACTCTGGATTATATCTTTTATGAAAATTATAACTGGTATTATCGAGATGATGAAGGATATTATGACTGCTGACTCTAGTGGTAGGTTTGGTTTATTTTTTTTAAATATAGAAACTAGTAAAATTAGTATAGATAGAAGTGTTGTTACTGTTGTTATTGTGTTGAATAAGGTTATATTTATTACTTTTACTTGGAGTTGCACCGAGAAATTTGGTTCCTAGGGCCATTGGATAGCTATTTTCCTTTAAAAGTGAAAGGTCTGAATGGTTAGTGTCAGGTTTATGAATTAGCAGTTCTTTATAGCCCTCTCAGTTGTGGGGAAAGGTTCCATTTTTAGCGTCACAAGCTAATGTTTTGTTAAACTACCGCAACTTATTGGGTTAGTATAATAATTTGTGGGTTAATAATTAATAGTATTGTTGGGATAAGATGGAGTGTAATAATTAGGTATTCTCGGGTGTGAGGCGGGTAAATTATTATGTCTTTTGGGAGTTTTCCCTGTTGTGAGGTTAAGAATATGTGTATAGAGTAGATTGCTGTAATAGCTGCAGTTAGACTTGTAATGATTAGAGTTGGGGCTGATCAGTTAAATGTTGTTATAATAATTATAATTTCTCCAAATAGGTTGATTGTTGGTGGGATTGCTATGTTGGTGAGGTTTGCTAGGAATCAAAATGCGGTTATTAGTGGTATGGCAATTTGTATTCCCTGTATTATGATTAATGTGCGAGTATTTGTTCGTTCATATATAATATTAGCGAGACAGAATAATATTGAAGAAGTAATTCCGTGAGCTACTATTAATATTATTGCTCCTGTTAGGCTGGATGGTGTTTGAATTATTGTGGCTATAACGATTAGTCCTATGTGGCTGACAGATGAGTAGGCAATTAGTGATTTTAAATCTGGTTGACGAAGACAGATTAGGCTTGCTATAATTATTCCTCAAAGTGATAGTACGATAAAAGGAAGGTGAAGTTTTTCAAGTTGATATAATATTGGTGAGATTCGTATTATCCCGTAGCCGCCTAGTTTTAATAGGATTGCAGCTAGTACTATTGAGCCTGCAATTGGTGCTTCTACGTGTGCTTTAGGTAGTCATAAGTGTAGTCCGTATAGGGGTATTTTTACTATAAAGGCTATAGTGCATGCTAGTCATATGGTTATGTTTAGTTCTGGGTTTAGTATTGATGAGAATAAGATATTTGAGTGAAGTATTTTGTAGTTGTTAATTAATAGGGCAATAAGAAGTGGTATTGAGGTTACTAGTGTATATAGTATAAAGTATATACCTGCAGTTAGTCGTTCTTTTTGGTTTCCCCATCGTGTAATAATAATCATAGTTGGGATTAATGTTGCTTCAAATATTAAAAAGAATAACAGAAGGTTAGTGGAAGATAGTGCTATGACTAAGAAGCTCTGTAGTATTGCTAAGCATATAAGGAAGACTCGTTTTTGTATGCTTGTTGAGTATTTAAGGTGGTTTTGACTTGCTAGGACTATGATTGGTAACAGTCAATAAGATAGTACTAGTAGTGGAGCAGAAATTTGGTCAATGGTTGTATACAGATTTTGGTATTTGTTAGTTATTGGGATCTTTAGTCATTGTAGGCTTATTACCCCTAAAATTATTGAGAATGTTGAAAAAGAGATAAATAGTAAATTTTTTTTAATGATTATTGATATGGGGATTAATGTAATTGTTGGTAGAAGAATTTTTAACATTTTAGAAGTTTTAGGTTTTTTATGTGGTCATTTGTGTGTGTATTAGAGGTTGTTACTAGTAGTGCTAATCCTGTGCTTGCTTCACATGCCCCCAGTGTAATTAGGATAATTGGTGTGCTTGTTGATGATATAATGTTGGTATTAGAAATAATGTCTGTCATCATAATAAATAGGGTTAATATTATACCTTCAATGCATAGTAGGGTTGTTATAAAGTGTGTTCGGTTAATTAGGCTACCTAGCAGTGTTAGTGAAAAGATCCCGTATAAGAGTAAGTTTATGTAGGAATTTAGGATTTTACCTAAAACTACTAGTTCGAAGATAGTTATTTTTTAAACTAATTCCTGTTAATCTTTTGTTCAGTCTAAGGCTCCTTGTATTCATTCATAAATTAGTCCTAGTGTAAGTAGGCCAATAATAATTGATATAAGAATTATGGTTGTTGTTGGAGTTGTTGAGTTAATTGCTCATGGAATTGGTAGAAGTAGTGCAATTTCTAAGTCAAAGATTAGAAAGAAAATAGCAATTAGAAAGAATTGAAGTGAGAATGGTAGTCGTGCGTTTCCTAGTGGGTCAAATCCACATTCATATGGTGATAGTTTTTCCCCGTCTTGAAGTGTTTGAGGGATTCAGTGGCTAATAATGACGAGTATAATTGGGATTGCTGTCGTGATTAGTAATGTGGTTGTTATGTTAATTGCTCTTTCTTGAAATCAAGATTAAATGAGTGGAAGTCACTTGTATTGTTTATACTAAAAGAGTATGATCCTCATCAGTAAATAGATGCGTATAAGAAGATTCAGACTACATCAACAAAGTGTCAATATCAGGCAGCGGCTTCAAATCCGAAGAAGTGTTTTGTTGTAAAATGAAGATATAGTTGTCGTATCAAGCATGTAATTAAAAAACATGTTCCAATAATTACATGTAGACCGTGGAATCCAGTTGCTACAAAGAATGTAGCCCCATATGCTCCGTCTGAAATTGAGAATATTGTGTTGTAGTATTCTGTAGCTTGAAGTAGTGTAAAGTAAAGCCCTAATATTACGGTTATTGTAAGTGCTAGTGATGTGTTTTTTTTAAACCCTGTTATAAGGGAATGGTGGGCTCAGGTTACTGTTATTCCAGAGGCCAGTAAGATTATTGTATTGAGTAGGGGGACTTCTATGGGGTTAAGGGGTTCGATTCCTTTTGGTGGTCATTGCAGTCCTAGTGCTAAGTCTGGATTTGTACTGGTAAAGTAGAAAGTTCAGAAGAATCCGAAGAAGAATAGGACTTCTGATGAAATAAAAAGAATTATGCCATATCGTAATCCTGTTTGTACTTTTGTAGTATGGCACCCCTGATATGTGCTTTCTCGTACAATGTCACGTCATCATTGGTAAGATGTAAGAAGTGTTGCAGCTAGGCCTAGGAATATTAATGTTATGTTTTTAGTGTGTATTCATGTTGCTAGGCCACATGCAATAGTAAATACGGCTATAGATCCTAAGATTGGTCATGGACTCTCGTTTACTAGGTGGTATGGGTGTATTTGGTTATTCATTAGTGTTTTCTTGTAGATATAGGCTAAGTAGAAGTGTAAAAACGTATGCTTGGATTAGGGCTACTGCAATTTCTAGTATTATTAGCAGTGTTAGTGTGGTGAGTGTTGCTGGTAGTAGGAGTTGATTGGTTTTTACAGCGGCCATAGAAATTAGTTGTAAGAGTAGGTGTCCGGCTGTTAAGTTAGCAGTTAGTCGAACTCCAAGGGCTATTGGTCGAATAAGTAGGCTGATAGTTTCAATAATGATTAGTGCTGGAATTAGCATTGTTGGTGTTCCTTCTGGAAGTAGGTGGCCAATAGAGTGTGTCGGTTGGTGTCGTAGGCCAATAATAACTGTTGATATTCATAGTGGGAGTGCTATGGCTATATTTATTGAAAGTTGAGTTGTTGGGGTAAATGTATATGGTAGTAGGCCTTGAGTGTTTATTATTGAAACTAATAGGATTGTTGTGATTAAAACTAGTGTTCATGGGTGTGCTACAGGTTTTATTGATAGTATGATGTGTTTTGTGGTATTTTTTATTAACCAGATTATTATTGCAGTTATACGGTTGGTTTTAATTTTGTTTGGTGAATAGATAAATAAAAGTGGGATGATTATAATAATAGGAAGTATTTTAGTTCCAGCTAGTTCTGGGATTAAAAATTGATCAAACAGTTCTGTTATCATGGTCAAGTTCAAGTATTTGTTTTAAAAGTTTTGTCTGTTTTTGTTTGGTCGTGTGGGTGTATAAGTAGTTTGGTACTATTAGTAAGTGAAATGGAAATATTAATAATGAGTCATGTAAGTAGTATTATTTGTAGTCATGGAGATGGGTTAAGTTGTGGTATTCACAAGGGGGGAATTGGGCCCCTTCTTCAGCTTAAAGGGCTGTTGCTAGTGCAAGCTTCCTAGTGTTTTAAAGTATCTTGTCTAATCATTTTTCAAAGTGTTTTGTTGGAACTGCTTCTGTTGCAATTGGTATAAAGCTGTGATTAGCTCCGCAGATTTCTGAGCATTGGCCATAAAAGATTCCTGGTCGTATTGTTGATAGAATTAGTTGATTTAGTCGTCCTGGAACGGCATCAATTTTTACACCTAGGGTTGGGAGTGTTCATGAGTGTAGGACATCTTCTGCTGAAATTAAAAGTCGAGTTGGTGTTTGTATTGGAAAAATTATACGGTTATCTGTTTCTAGTAGGCGGGGGGAGCCTTTTTCAAGATCTGGGTCTTGGATCATATATGAGTCAAATAAGATATTTTCGTAGTCTGAGTATTCATAGCTTCAGTATCACTGGTGTCCTAGTGCTTTGATTGATACTTGTGGGTTTTCTTGGTCTTCTAGGAGAAACAGTGTTCGTATTGATGGGGTTGCCAAAAATAATAAAATTATCACTGGTAGCAGTGTTCATAGAAATTCTAGGTGGTTAGCATCTGTAAGTGCGGTGTGATATGTTTTTATAGTTGTCGCAATAATTAGTGCAATAATGACAGTTGTTCCGATTAAAATTATTATTAGTATGGAGTAATCATGAAAAAATAATAGCTCTTCTATTATTGGGGAAGCTGCATCGTGTAATGCTAGTTGAATTGGTTCTACCATTGAGGCCTACTGGTTTCAACCAATAATTTAGCGCTGACAGAGCTATGTAATATTTGTTACTAAGGCTTCAAGGAAGAAGCAGATTATGGTTTTGCTGGTGGCTTGAAATCACTATAAGGGGGTTCAATTCCTCCCTTCCTTGAAGAAGTATTGTTGGTGGATTTTCAAATGTATGCCGTAGTGGTGGGCAGTTTTGTGTTCATTCTAATATTGTTGTATTGGATAAAGTTCGTGAAATTTTTCGTTTTTTTGTTATAGCCTCTCATAAAATTAGTACTATTATTAGAGCACCTAGTATAGAAATGAGTGCTCCAGTTGATGAAATATTATTTCAAATTGAATATGCGTCTGGGAAGTCAGAATATCGTCGTGGTATTCCGGCCAACCCTAGTATATGTTGTGGAAAGAATGTAATATTAACACCTACAAATATGATAATGAATTGTGAGTATGCTAATTTGTTATTTAGAGCAAATCCAGAGATTAGTGGGAATCAATAGACGGTGCCTGCTATAATTGCAAATACTGCACCTATTGAGAGGACGTAGTGAAAGTGGGCCACTACGTAATACGTGTCGTGAAGTAAAACATCTAGTGTAGAGTTTGATAGTGTAATTCCTGTTAGACCACCAATGGTAAAGAGATATATAAATCCCAGGGCTCACAGTATTGGTGGTTCTCAGTTAATTTTACCGCCAAAAATTGTAGCAGTTCAACTGAATACTTTAATTCCTGTTGGTACTGCAATGGTTATTGTTGCTGCAGAAAAGTAAGCTCGGGTGTCAATATCCAAGCCAACAGTAAATATGTGGTGGGCTCAGACTATAAAACCAAGGATTGTGATTGTTAACATGGCTCAGACCATACTCATATACCCAAATGGTTCCTTTTTACATGAGTAGTGTGTAATGATGTGTGAGATAATGCCGAATCCTGGTAGGATTAGGATATACACTTCTGGGTGACCAAAAAATCAAAATAAGTGTTGAAACAGGATTGGGTCTCCACCTCCAACCGGATCGAAGAATGCTGTGTTAAGATTTCGATCTGTGAGTAGTATGGTAATTGCTGCGGCAAGTACGGGTAGGGCTAAAATTAGTAAAACTGCTGTAAGTAATACGGATCAGACAAATAATGGGAGATTATACATAACTATATGATGTGGTTTTATATTAATACTTGTTGTAATAAAATTAATTGAGGCTAAAATTGATGAAACTCCGGCCAGGTGAAGGGAAAAAATGGCTAGGTCCATGGATGGTCCAGAATGTGCTGTGTTTCCTGATAAGGGGGGATAGATAGTCCATCCTGTCCCAACCCCATCACCAGTTTTTGATGAGGCTAGAAGTAGCAGAAATGATGGTGGTAAAAGTCAGAAGCTTATATTATTTATTCGTGGGAAGGCTATATCTGGGGTTCCTAGTATTAGTGGAATTAGTCAGTTCCCAAAGCCGCCAATCATAATAGGTATAACTATGAAAAAGATTATTGTAAGTCCGTGTAGTGTAATCAACACATTATACGCATGGTCATCTCCTAGGGAAAACCCGGGTTGACAAAGTTTTGTTCGTATTAACAGGCTCGAAGTAGCCCCGATAAGGCCAGCTATTAAGCCAAATATAAAATATATAGTACCAATGTCTTTATGGTTTGTTGATAGTAATCATCGAAGTAGTCACATGGTTAGGTGGCCGAGTAGGTGGCAGGCTGTAAACCTGCTTAAGTGGGTCTTAATCCCACCCTCCCCAGACGATTTATTTGTGTCTCCTTTTTTTTTCGGAGACTGGGTTATGTTCGCTGGTTATCATTTCTAGTTGTTTGTGGTTAAGTACCGTGGCAAAGTTAGGTTAAAAAAATTTTTATGAGTTTGGAATCCCAAAGTGCAAATTTGGATTAGGTGTTTAATAGTGCCCCAGACTTTGGATTAATTCCTGTTGGTTAAGGTATCTAGCTGTTAACTAGTTTTTGTGGGATCGAGGCCCACTGGTCCTGGAAGTTTTAGCTTAATTAAAGTATCTGAGTTGCATTCAGAAGATGTTGATAGTTTCAATAAGCTTTAATACACAGGAACTAAGAGGTTATCTCTTTTTAATGGCTTTGAAGGCTATTGGTTTAAATATATCCTAAGTTCCTAGATTATGGCTGTGATTATTGGAAGTAGGGGAATATTTATTAGTGATGCAATAATTAGTGTTGGTAATAATTTGTGGAAGTGTAATTTTTGTCGTCATTTTATTGAAACTGAGGATGATGCTGGTGGGGTGGTCATAGTTATGATATAGGTTGTTCGTATGTAGAAGAATAAGTTGAGTAGTGATACAACAGCTATTAGAGTTGCGATTGGGACAAGGTTTTCTATTACTAGTTGATTGAGAATAAGTAGTTTTGGTGCAAATCCTGTGAGCGGGGGTAGTCCACTTAGTGATAGAAATATTAATGTAAGTATAATATTAGCTGTTGTTGATGTGGTTCATGCTGTTGTTATGTCTTGAAGTGTTTTTATTGTTATTTTTTCTATTAATAGAAATGTTGGAATTGATATAATGATATAAATAATAATATTAAGTATAGCAATGTTTGGTGATAATGGAAAGACCACTATTATCCAGCCAATGTTGGCCAATGATGAGTATGCTATTAATTTTCGTAGTTGTGTTTGGTTAATCCCGCCGACTCCTCCAATTACTGTTGATATGAATCCTAAAGTAATCATAAGTTTTTGTGGAATGTTGTTAAATGTTGCGAAAAGTAGTGTAATTGGGGCGATTTTTTGTCATGTTGCAATAATTATGGCTGTTTTTATTGTTGTGCCTTGTATTACTTCTGGAAGTCAGAAGTAGATTGGTACTGCTCCAATTTTTATTAGTATTGCCAACATAAACATTGTACTAGCGTATTTATTTGTTAGTTGGGCAATGTCTCATTGTCCAGTTTGCATAGCATTTAATGTTCCTGAAAATATTATTAATGCTGAAGCGATAACTTGTACTAAAAAATATTTAATTGATGCTTCAGCAGCTCGCGGGTGTTTTGGTTGTATAATAATAACTAAAATAGAGAGCATATTTAGTTCTAATCCTGATCAGGCTATTAGTCAGTGGTGGCTTGATGCAGTAATAATTGTGCCAGTAATTAGATTGAAGCTAATAATTAGTTGAGTAATGGGTGACAATATTAGAAGATATATGTTATCGTTTTTGGGGTATGGGCCCAATTGCTTGTGTAGCAGATTCTAATGGGAATAGAGAGATTGTGTCTCTGTTTTTACTTTATCAAAGTAATCCTTAGTTCTCGGGCACTTTTCCATTAGTTAAGTAGTGGGTAGTATAATAGAAATGCATAAAATTTTGAATTTTTTGATGTTGGTTCAACTCCTTCTCCACTATGGAAGGGCTGCTAGTGCAAGGGGCACTATTGAGTAAATTAAGCATATTGCTAGTGTTAGGGGTAAAAACTGTTTTCATAGAAGCTGTATTAGTTGGTCATATCGGAATCGTGGGTATGATGCTCGGGCTCAAAGGAATGTTATTGTTAGTAGTATTGTTTTTATTATTAAGAAGGTTGTGAATATGTCTGCTTTAGGGTTATTTGAGTTAAAAAATAAAATACATGAAATAGTGTTTATTAAGATAATATTAGCATATTCTGCTAAGAATAAAAGTGCGAATATACCGCCTGAATATTCAATATTAAAACCGGATACAAGTTCAGATTCACCCTCTGTTAAGTCGAATGGGGCTCGATTGGTTTCTGCTAGTGTTGAAATATATCACATTATTATTATTGGTCAAGAGGAGGTTACAAGTCATGTTTGTTCTTGTGTTATTGAGAATAGTTCTAGGTTATAACTGCCTGTTTGAATTGTTAGGCATATTAAGATTAATCCGAGGGTTACCTCATATGAGATTATTTGGGCTACTGCTCGTAAAGCGCCAATAAGTGCATATTTTGAGTTTGATGCTCAACCTGATCAGAGAGTTGAATAAACTATTATGCTTGATACAGCTATTAATAGTAGAAGGCCTAGGTTTAGGTTAATAATTGGTGTTGGTATTGGTAAAATAGTTCATATTAATATTGCTAAGATTAGTGCTATAGTTGGGGCAATTGTAAATAAGATTGGGGATGATTGTTTTGGTCGAATTGGCTCTTTGATTAAAAGTTTCATTCCGTCGGTAATTGGTTGTAGAATCCCTTGTGGGCCCACAATATTTGGGCCTTTACGTAGTTGAATGTAGCTTAATAATTTTCGTTCCACAAGTGTTAAGAAAGCCACAGCAATCAAAATTGAGATAAATACGGCTACTAGGTTAAGGATTTTAATGATTTGTAAAATCATGATATTTGTTGTGGAGAAGATTTGAACTTCTGGTTAAAGGTTTTAGGCCTCTTGCAATAACCGAGCTATGCCACCGCAATGTTAGCATACCCCTTATTTTGGGGTAGGCAATTTTAATGTGCTTCAGTTTTATGCAGCACTATTTTAGGGCGTACTTTTAGCATTGGCCCTGCTATAACGATCCTTTCGTACTAGGTATAGCATAAGTAGCAGATAGAGGCCGACCTGGATTACTCCGGTCTGAACTCAGATCACGTAGGGTATTAATCGTTGAACAAACGAACCATTGATAGCTGCTGCACCATCTGGGTACCCTGATCCAACATCGAGGTCGTAGATCTTCTTGTTGATATGGACTCTTTAAGAAGGTGGCGCTGTTATCCCCAGGGTAGCTTATTTCATTAATCAGTTTGACTGGATCAAGCATATGTATTAGACTTGTTGGTCTTATTGTGTTTAGAAGTTTAATTTTTCTATAGTTGTCCCAACTAAAATATAACATTAACTACTATTAATGGTCTATTGAAGTTCCATGGGGTCTTTTTGTCTTGCTTGGAAATGCCAGCTTTTGTACTGGCTGTTCAATTTCGTTGGCCTACCTTAGGAGACAGGTTCTCTCTCATATTGCCTTTCATACGGGTCCTCATTTAAGGGACAAGTGATTGTGCTACCTTTGCACGGTTTTATGCCGCGGCCGTTTAGGGTTTCCACAGGGCAGGCGTTACTTTTAATATTGGCGTAGCTAAAAGCTATGTTTTTGGTAAACAGTTGGAGAGGGTGGTTGCCGAGTTCCTTTTAAGGTTTTTGGTCTAGGTAAGTTACAGTCCTATGTCGGTTTAACAGTTTAGTTTATGGGAAGTATATTGGGTATCATTGTTCCTTTTTGGGTCTGTTGAAATTTTAGTTGAGTTCTGTTTGTAAGAATTTATTCTAATTACTTATTCTAGCATTAGTGCTTCTACATTTGTGTAGAACTATCCGATTGTGTTGTAGGAGATTTTATTTAGTGGTTTTAAAAGGTTATAACTGTGACGTTTTATTTTTAGGTGGCTGTTTTAAGGCCTACAGGGTTAGGTGGTGTAAATTTTCTCACTATTTTGGGCTGTATCCCTAATCAGTGGGGCTGTACCCTCACTGATTATACTTTGGTAAAATGGTTTTATTATGTTGCATGGGGGTTTACCAAATATGAACTTATATTCATTTTTCGGATAACCAGCTATCAATAAGTTCGTTTGGTTTTTTGCCGCTACTTCGCGGTCTTCCCACTCTATTGCTACAGAGATGGGTTCGTTCAGTTAACTGCCACGAAGTAGATCACTTATATTCGGGATGACAGGCTAGAGGGGCGCTTTGTCTGGTAGTTTCTTGCTAAACCATGATGCACAAGGTACGTGGGATTATCTCTGATTTTTTGTGTTTATAATTTCATGATTTTTCATTTTTCCTTCACAGTACTTTAACTATTGCGTCAATTGATGGGTTCGATCGCATCTACTAGCTTAGGCAAATGTTTTGGGTGGTTGGTAAAATTTTTTGGGTTAGTGTTTGGGCTTGAATTGGGCTCAAAAAGGTTGGTCCCAACATTTTTCAGTTGTAGGTTGAATGCTTTGAAATAAGCTACTTTTTGGTTTCCAAGTGCACCTTCCGGTACACTTACCTTGTTACGACTTGCCTACTCTTGGTGGGTTGAGTAGGGTGACGGGCGGTGTGTGCACATTCTAGGGCATATTTTAGATAGACTTTCTTGTCTGTCTTACTGCTAAATTCACCTTTATTAAATGTTTCAATGGTTTTAGGTATTGTTTAAATTAAACAATGTGGCCCATCAACACCGCTTCATGAGCTACACCTTGACCTGTCGTGTTTGTGTGTAATTAACTATTATGTTCATTTTATTTCTTTTTTAGGATGAACTGGCGACGGCGGTATATAGGCTAATTGGTAAGAAGCGGTGAGGTTTATCGTGGGTTGTCGATTCTGTGACAGGCCCCTCTAGGGGGGTATAGAATGCCGCCAAGTCCTTTGGGTTTTAAGCTTTTGCTCGTTGTTCTCTGGCGGAGTAATCAGTATTTAAGGCCTGGCATAGTAGGGTATCTAATCCTAGTTTGTCCGTGGCTTTCATGGGTTGTGGGTTTCGTTAATTTAAGCTCTGGTGTTAGATTTCAATAATGACCTTTGTTTCACGTATTAGTTATAGTTTATGCTTAATGTTTTGAAGTTTAGTGCCATGCTTTATGCCGATAGTGTTATCTTGGGCCATTTCGTATAACCGCGGCGGCTGGCACGAAATTTGCCGGCCTTAAAAATTATAGTTTGGTCGAGCGTTAGCTCATTGCCTAATGTTAATCACTGCTGAGTACCCGTGTGGGCGTGGCATAGCTAGGTGTCGTCGGCTAGCTGCGCTTGTGCCTGATACCTGCTCCGGTTAGTGGTTGGGCGTACTCACTGGGACGCGGATGCTGGCATGTGTAATCTTAATTGCAGATAACGGTAAGTCTAGGACCAAAACTTTTGTTTTTGGAGTGTTTACACTCATTTCAGTATTTTCAATACTGTGCTTAATGTTAAGCTACAATAAC